GAACCTCCGCGAGAGCGGGATGGTTAAATTCTTTTTTCTCCAGATAGACATGAATTATGTAATCGAGGTCAATGGGATCAATAAAGAATTGTGGATCCTCTCGCCCATAAAAAAGGATTTGATATAATACGGAAATTTTTTCTCGAGTCGACACACACATCTCCGTATTAAGGAAGTCTCGAACCATGACCTCGTATTGACTAGGGGAAAGACTTTGGGTTTGTAGGCCCTGTCGTACAAATTCCACCCATTCCGGGTCCTGGTTTGGTTGATTAAGATAGTGATTAAGAAGGGACATCTCACATGGGAGAATACCAAAGATGGTCTTTTGAAAAAAGACCATCTTTAGGTTGTGATAAAGGAGAGAGCTTACGCGAAAACAAATAAAGAATAAGAAAAGCAATTGAAAGCAAAAAACAATCTGTTGAAAACGTTTATTAAAGAGATAGATAAAATAGAGTCTTTCCCCCAGATGAAAAGGAAAGAAAAACTTCCTACCAATATAGAAAGTAAAGAGGAAAAGGCATGACCAGAAGAATTGTGTGAAATAAGTGAATTTATCCAGTTGAGGCATTCTTGATTGAGAAAAAATGATTCCCTCCAGACAGCTTAACTCCGTCAAGCCTGTACGAGTAGTGAAGAACTATATAGAACTTTTGTTGGTTGTTGACCAACGGAAAGCATGGAAAAAAAGAAAAAGGGAGGTGGAGAAGGCCCGGAAAGCCCCCACTTTATTGATGGGGGATCAAATGGGAGAAAGAAAGACGCACAAAGAAGGGCGCTAGCGCCCGCCCAGATCAAGGGCGGTCTCTTTTAGAAACAAAAGAGTAAAAGTATTCGCTACGGTGGCCCACCCTTTCTAGACTTTCGAAGATAGCATTGAGACTTTTCAATGAATAGTCTCCGCCCTTCTTTGTCTTTATAAATTGAGCCCCGGTTGCAAGCCAGTTCCCGTTTTGATCAAGCTCCTCCATTTTTAATAGTATCTTTCTTTTGATTTTAAAAATGGAGTAAGCTTGATCAAAAAGGGTATTAGAAGGAGGAAGCTCCCCTTTGTACTTGCAAATCAAACTCAAATAGATTCGGGAAAGGCTTTCCCCCCCAATCCGCGGCTCAATAGGATCGTAGCCATCCTGGGGAGCGGGGAAGGGAACTTCCGCCAGTTCTTGCACCGGAGCCTGCGGCGGCTGGACTGGTTGGAGCCCCTCCGCAGGGTTAGGGTGGTTCATCGCGTCTGCAGCCGCTTGGGCGGCCGCCCCCAGAAAGGGTTGTACCGCGGCGAATAAATCTTCCATGTTTATCTCGTAATCATTCGATTCCGCCCCTACTTCAATTAAGGCTAGCTCCTACTCCTCCTACTTCTTTCTCCTTCATCGTCGTTGGTCCTTCGTTCTTCGCGGGGCACTCTCCGTTCAAAGATCATTTAGATACAGCCATCTCTTTCTTTCTGGATGTGTCTTCTGAGTGGTAATTCTACGAGTTGGGTGTGTTAAGCATAGGTTTTCTTCTCTCCTTCAGCGTTCTCGGCTCATTCAGTAGTTCACCCATTAAATTAAGAGTAGATCTTTCCTTTACCGTACCGCTGTTTCCGTGTCTATTTATATAAAATACCTTACCATGGTCAATGCTCAGCCTAATATCCCACGTCTTGCTCGTAGCGATGCCGATTCCTCTAGCGGCTCAATCGTATGAGATCAATCCTTTCGGTTGAATGTCCTATGCTATGGCCCGCCCCTCTTTACGCGAACGAATCCGTATTATTATATGTAAATGTGAACGGATCCTTTATTTTATTTTAAGCAATTATTCGCTCCAAGACAAGACCTTCGAGCCATACCATAAGCAAAATCGATACCATGCAGGAACAGCCTTCATTATACTTAGTAGGGGGTAGAGATGCTCGACTGGTTGATGACCTGAACTCAATCTTCACGTGAGAGCAGCTTTCAAGATATATTCTTAGTCTCTATCACAAAAGTGGTATATTCTATCATAACAGTAAGAAGATTCTTATTGAGACTAGAACTCATAGGGAAGAAGATTTGAAGCAAGCTTGGGTGCTTTTCGCTTGTTTTGTTCCTAGGCCCAAATGTTAAGTAGTTAGGAGTCCGGCTGAACACAAACCCAATCTCGATTAAAGAAAGATTACTACGAAAAAGAGAGCAACCTCGTCTTGCTTGCCCTTATATAGCAAGAACGGAAGCCAAGCCGTATAAAGGTGAGCAGCCCTTATAGCAATAGCAAACGGCCTACTTATAGCTGAAGGTCGAGTGAGCGGTCAAAGGAGGGATGTCTATTGCACAGGCATGGTCTTCCAGTCTACACTGAAGTACTTTAAAAGAAAACTTCTTGTTCCGGTTCAGAAGAAGGTATTCCTCAATATGATAAGATGGAAAATTTGTAATGTGAAAACAGGATTGAACATGTGGGAGGATCCCTCCGTCAGTGGTAAAGAAGGGCCCCGGTTTGGAGAGTCAGTCGTAGTTGCAAGTCCCTTATAAATAAGCATGCTTACTCAAAGAAGCGTTCAAATCTTTTTTATCTCCTAGGGAGCTGTTTATGTTCCCTAGCGAGTTAAGAACGAGTGTTGAGCGAGTCGGGTAGGTCGGTAGAGCATCTGTTGTATCCATCCGGCATGAAGCCAAAAGAAGGGGCAGGAAGCATATATATCTGTGTTTGGAGGGGTTCGGGAGAAGTTCTCCTATCTTTTGATTAAGTTGCTCGGGGTAAATGAATTTTTTATCTATTTCGTCTCTTCGGTGAAAGAGGCCAAAGACGAAAGGCTAGTAGCCTGGGAGAGATCTTTGATTTACAGAAAGCAGAAATTGAATTAAACCAATTGAAGGCAATGAACCAATTGCCAAGGATTTCTTGCTTCCATCCTTTTGGAAGGAAGGGGAAAACCCCCCTATAGACGGTGTCATAAGACCCTAACGAATCGATAGATAAACCTGAGTCAAGTAGCTAACTGAATGAAGTCTTCAATCTGACCTCTAGTAGGACTGCCTCTTGACTTGCTAAGGTCAGGAATAGAGTAATAGATTCAGGTCTTTCTCTTCCCTGAGGGCGCTACTTTTTCCAAGTGAATAAGCGGTCTCCCTTCCGTGTGCTCCTAGCTCGACAAGGTCCCCGCCTGGGCTTTCTTCCGAAATAGAGGACTGGGTTATGCGCTTTACTCTGAGCTAAAAGAAGGTGGCTCTTCCCTCCGGCCGGCCTAAGCTCGAGTCATTCCTCTTCTATTAGCTCGTAGCTAGTAGAGGAATCATAAGCTTATTCCGAAGATTCTTTTGTGAATTCCACGTGCAAGAAGTTCTACTCTGTAGGGCTTTAGCTTGGCTTTCCTTTTGCTTTGTCCCACGAGTCCTCCCTTGGATCCCGTTTTTGGGTGTCACTATAAGCACAGGATGTGCTCCTAGCTGTAATAAAAAGCTTTGCTCGATTCCTAAAGAATGGGATAATATAATAAGGGCATGGCCTAGGCGATCCTATAAGTCAAAAGTGGATTCTCTAGCCCGGGACTTCATCCCTTGCGTAAGCCAGACTAAGTAGTCCATTCCGATGTTCTGCTTCATGCCCACTGCAACTACTCGTAGCAAGTCCTACATCCTCGATGCTTTCCGCGCCGAGGAAGCCCTTGTAGCTAACCGGTTTTCTCTTAATAAAGAAAAAGGCGTGTTCGTGTTGTTTAGTATAGACTAGACCTAGCTTCCGCTCTTTCCTTTATTTTAGTGAAAGGTGAGAAAAGGTGCCTACACCCGCAGGTTGATCTATTTAGTCTACGAAGTTCTCGTACGGACCTCAACGGAAATCCCTAGGAAAACCGAATTATGGAGATCTCTCGCTGGTGCCCCTTTCTGCTGGATCCCTTGAAAAAGGCTTCTTTCTGGTTTTCCCCTGGGGGAGTGCGCGTAGGGCAGGAAAAACCCAGGGTGCTACTAAAGTAAATTTCTTTCGTGGATCCTATAGATAACAGAGATAAGAATTCTAAGGGAGTGGCAGTCCCCTACATTCCTTGCTTTGAAAGCGATTCCATTACTAACTTTAGGTAAAAAGAGCTCCTCCCCCAGAGTGTCCTCGAAAGCCAGAGTGACCAGGTGACTCAATTCCTCAGTCAGTTGTTCCGTAGAGATTCCTTTACTAAACGACCAAGAGCGAGCAGATAAAACATGAAATGCTTAGTTAGGTAAACCCTACTCCTACCTAGTACTAGTAGTGCCCTCAGTCCCTGGAGGGCTGGGATAATAATAATAAGTAATAAATTTAAAACGTAAGGAATCCCACTAATCCGATCTCTTTCACTCCCAAAGCTTTCTTCTCTTTTTCTATCTCAGCTGATGACAGTTTTTGCTGAAAAAAATTTCATTGCTTGAATGGCGTCGGTCTTATCCGTGCGTCTATGAATCCAAACCTCCAAAACACTGTTCTTGTCTTTCGTGGATTTACTATTTTTCCCCCACCCCCAAGCAAGGGATTTCGCCTCAAAAAAAGGTCTTTGTCTTCTAGTGCAATATCGATAATTAGGTAATCACCTCCGCGAGCATCGCTATACCACTTCAATGTCAATGTCTTTTTTTAAGAATTCCCTTCAAAGCCCAAGTGGGAGTACTGCCCAAAAGCTGCTTGCATCAAAAGATAGACTCTATAAGGACATCCGCTACCTAGTCTACTTCAACCACTAACCGCTAATTACTAATCTCAAATCATCCTACAAAGAGCGGATTCTATCACTGGATTCTGTAATTGAATAGTAAGATCGGATTCAATCTATAAAATTGACACTGCCGGATGAAAAACTATTCGAATACGATAGCACCATCGGCAACTGATGAAAGAAGAGCTTTTTCTATAGCTAGCTAGTGATTTTCTTTGCGGAAACCGAGCTAATGATTGGAGATCTTCTACCTAGAGAGTATACAGCTGAACCCATCCCAGCCAATATTGATGAAAGTGGAAGCAATGTTCGCTAATCCTGGATCGACTATATGATAGGCGATAGCACCAGTTTTACATTCCTCAAAAAGAAGACGGATTCTCGAATAGTATAGACTTCTTTATTCCTCTCAGTCGGGTCACACAGGGATTTCTCTTTACATTAAAAGAACTTCTTAAGTTGATAACATCACATTTCTTATTCATCTGCACCTGAGAGGAAAACTGATAAAAGTGAATTCAAAGCACCTTTGAGGTTAGGATTCATTGCCGAAACTGGGCAAGCTCAAAAAGGGATATTTACTTGTGCGCGGAAATCGAAAAAGTCTGTCAACTCCTAGCTGTCGAAAGAACTGCTGCCTACCGAACATGATCTCTACCCATTAGATTGCCAGCCAAGAAAGCACTTTCCCCTTTCTCCCCGCAGACCCCTCAGAGGAAGATTCTAGCTCCATTATGTCCCTGATTCCATCCAAACGAGCTAAATAGTGACCGCCCCGGCCCGGTCTTTAAAAAGAATTGAACCCTTCCTCCTCCCTTGTAGTTAGCACGTAGTGGGCATGGGACAGCTTCTTTTTGTGATGACACTTGGGATCAAATCATTTGAGCCGGGTCCAGGGATTGACTGGCTGGCACTTGTTCTCCCTTGCGCCTGGTCGTTCTTCGTTATTGCCGGTGGCTTGAGCCGAGTTTGGGGAAACTAATCTCCTTGCCTCTCTTGGACTGATGCTTTGAAAATGCGATTAAATAATAAATAAAGATCAAGAGCGTTTACGCCATCAACAGCTAAATCGATGGCACTTTGGTTGCCACAAAGAGATTTCTATCTCCGAATCCGAATCTAAGCTACCTCATCACAGTCAATCAGTCTCTTTATCCCAGCCAGGGGTTGTTCCAGAGAGAATTCCTACGGCATCAACAGGAAAGCGGGAAGAGCTTCTTCTAGAAACTATTTCGATTAAAACCAAGTATGGCACGAATCGCCCATTAGCCCCAGTTGAACAAGAGAGCATTGAACTATTTAATACCTTCGGCTTAGTCCTTTTTTCTTCACTCGGAGTTCTTTCTGAAAAAGAAAGATAATCCCCCACCCACCAAGACCGGAGAAGCAACTGGATCGATTCTCTAAACAAAGAAAGGAAACTGGGGAAGAAAAAGGCGCAAAGCAGAACCAGGAAGACGACGGTGCTATTGAATCTGTTGGTAGTTGAGTTAGGGCATTTGCAATAGCAAGTTTAGTAAAGGCATGCCTTAGCGAGTGAGCCTCGGGCGGGAGAGTAGGACTCGATTGAATGAACCGATCGGAAACTCCCACTGGATGGATTTCATTTGTCCTTGCTTTCTTGCTTACTGGATAATTGGCAACTGCCATTAGAGCTGGTAGGGAACTTGCACTGGAAAGAGGCTAGATATGTCTTTGTATATGAAATCCACTCACTTCATCAAGAAAAAAACCTTTCTTATACGGACTCAGTAATTCAAAAAATAAAGAGATTTCTTTTCTTATGCAATAGGTTGGTTTGAAACTTTTACTGCAATTGGAGAGGAAGCCTATTGTTTTGTTTTATGGCAAGGCAAGGTTTTCAAACGAAATTGTCCGAGAAGATATTATTCTTTTCTTAGGACTGAAACGAATTCCCCTGCTGTAGCCCTTTCAAACTGACCCTATCCCGTCGCTTTCTCATATGAGATAAAAGCACTCTCTCTCTTCTACGAAAATACCAGGTAGGAATCATTTAGAAGACTTAAAAAGATCCCCAAGCAAGGTATTGTCTTCTTAACCTCCCTTGAGAGCAGCCTATCGAATGGGCGTCGAATGACTTAGAGGGAAAGTCTTTGCTTGCAATGCTAGGTCCTTTTTTCGCCTCTACTAAGGTTCTGAAAGAAATAAGCTTTCCATTTGTGCATCGCAAGGTATTGACCAGCAATCATCCAAGGTTGCGAAGCAAAGAGTGCTAGAATTTATGTGGAGGTTGACTTAACTAAACCTTTAAGATCTGAGGTTTGTGTTGCTGATTAGATTAGAGTATGAAAAATTGCCCCAAATTCGTTTCAATTGTGGCTTAGTTGGGCATGTTAAGGACAATTGCACTGTTGCCCTTGAAACTGAGGTTGCTAAAGTGGTGGTTGATGATAGTCACTCGGGTGATGTTGCCATGGAATCTACGCCTACTTCCACTCCTGTGGAGCCTGTTAATCCTTTTTAGCCTGTTGTAGTTCCTGGCTAGTAAGGAGATTGATAAGGAAAATGTTGATGTGAATGTTCAAAGGGGGCCGGATATAAAGTTGCCATGGAATTTGGTTGGTAGGAAGTACGTTAATAAAAATTTGAAAGGTGGTGGTAAGCAACCAGTTAAGCCTACAGCTTCTGGCTCAAGGGTTGAGGTCTTGAAGGAGATTGGTTCTGAAACGGAGAACCTTGTTCCGAACCTTGTCTCATGTTCGAGGAGGAAGTGAGGAAGAAACAATACCTAAGTGAAATTCTGGATGGCTATGCAGAATGAGATCTCACAGCTTCTTCCCCTGCCAAACAACCTGAGGCTATTCAGACTAAAGGGTCAAAGTGATATGACCCGAAGAAAGTGATCATCCGTCGAGATGTATACTTCGATGAGTCAGTGCCTGCAACAATTAAAGGAGGATCTTTCCTGTAGGGGAGTTTTTTTTTCTAGTAGTTTTGCTTTGCAATGAAAGTTCCAAGTATCAGCCTCTGATTGACTACGGGATTAGCCTATAGAGTTCTGCGGCTACACTAATAGTAGCTTATAGAATATTGAACTTCGGTTGTTGATGTAGTTGTTTGTAGAAATATAGATCTCTGCTCTAGAAAGCTATACAGGCAACAACGAACGCGACCCCATAGGATAGAGCAAAACCCGCGTTCGCTCAATGCGCCTTATTCCTTTGTTTGAATGCTTAAGCCTAGCGCTTGCTGGTTGATTTATCCACTCATCCTAACCCCACCGTAGGCCGGAGAGGCCAGCCCTAGCTCCAACATCGAGGTGAGGTCTAGAAATCAAAAGAAAAACGTTGTTTTCAGGTTATTTGCCTTTAAAAGGGAAAGGAAGAAGTCATCTCCCTTGCTGGAGGAAACTACCTTTCTATCCTTCCCTACCCTCTACCCTAGCGGCTAGCTTTTTGCAATATTTCAAATCCAGGAGCCTTGTCTCGTCAGGATAACCCAGGAAAACCCGCGTTCACGTGGTCCCATGAGTGGTTCAAAAAGGGTCCAAATGGAGGTCCTTTTCGGGTAGCTCCTAACTATTCTACAATCAGGCTTACGTTTTTCTTCTGTCGGGCGCATGATCTCCGGCTGAGCCGACTTCAGTCCCATTATATACATATATATACGAGATGTACTTCATGTACTTAACCTTGGGCTTGGAAATCGAGAATATCGGACAAAACTAGTAAAAGTATACCCCTTAGATCTTTCGTTTGGACTACGGAAGAAGAGGGCCGAGGCAAAGCGGGAGCATAAGCCTTTTCGGAGACCAGACTTCTAGTCTATGGCCTGAGTCAGTTCCAAGACCCCTTCGATAGAGGCTCGAGCCCTAAATAAGATTTTGGGGATCTTGCCTTTTAACGGGGACAACTCTTGCACCAACCAAGTCTCTTTTAGGTTGAGAAAGTTCCACCAGCTCGAAATGCGCTTTATTCGTTCGCTCGCCAAAGCGCGAACCCGCCGATCGATCCACCGGCCTCCATGTCCAGCAGTAGCCCTATGAGGTACCGCTCAAGCCAAGTAGCGCGGTCTTCGGGCCGAAGAAAAGCTTTATTCATTCAGTTGAAACGTAAACTCCATTTCTACCCCATCCCTAACAACCAACCTTGATGCAGCATCTAGGTAGTTCTCATCAGGAACCATGGTAACGAAGTAGGTAGACCATTTAGCATGTGTCCTCTCAATGCCTGAAAACCAGTTATTCTTTCTCCACCGGTTTTGGTGGCTATTATGTACGATTGGGGAATCATTCTTTGGAAAAATCATATGAACTATCTTCCCCACCGCCCGCCGCCCAGACTATGATTCTTCCCTCTCGCGTTATGGGCTTTGATGCTTACGCGCGCCTTAGCACGCGAAATATTGCCTTCCGCTAAGCAGAGCTCTTTCTTGCCCTTTCATATTGTTCGGTCCTCCCTTCTCTAACACTGCGCTAATAAAGCACGGGGCTATTAAGATGTAGAATATGTCCCCTATCCTATACTCTTTCAATCTCTTAAGATTTGGCCCTATCCTCCATTGAATTTGGTCTATCTTTTGATTCTGGTCTACCCTGAGAGATAAAGTAGCCTGTACCTTTCCTATTCATTTTTTTTTGAACCTATCTTGTATCTATTGATGACTAAAACCTCCCTCCACTCGTGGGATAGGGTTCTTATTTCTATTCTGATTTGGAATGGAAGAACTTCCCCACCTCACTACTCAACCGTAGCTTTCTACCTTTTGATTATTGTCATTTTTTCTCTATCATACAACACCCGTGCCACTTGAACGAACCTGTAATTGCAGCAGCCCTTTTGCTTTATTTTACGGGCTCTAATCCGCTTTTTCAAGCTTCCCATCTGCTGATCAAGTGAGTGAGGTCGAAACACTTCCCAGGTCGGGGGGTTTTTCCGGACATCTAATCCATGCAGGTATGCCAAATGACTTTGTGTTTATAACGAGAAAGGGAAATAGAATGAAGCAAACAATGTATAATCAGCGGCTTTTGAACGAGGGGGAAGTCAAGAGTGAAAGGGGAGAAGCAAACAGCACAGCTAGCTAGATAGGCATTAGCTCGAGAGAAGAGAGGGACATGAGCGCGCAAAGCCCTGGCTAATGAACGAGACAGCGCGCATTACCTTGCTCTTGAGTTAAGCTACAAGCTTAGAACTAGGAAAGGCGCAAAGGCTCTAATCAAGTAGGCACTCTAAAAGAAAGCTTTGATATAAGGCAGGCAGGGCAGGAATGGGAATGTCCATAAACCATACAAGATGTTGCCTTATGGATCTGGTTATGAAGATGATAGAAAGGGCTTTTCTCGCTTGTTTAGTAGAAAGGGACAATCTCCTCCTCGAGGTCTTATTCTGTGTCCCGTGCTAGGAAGCATTACTCTTCTTTTCATTCCAAATTCAAAGATTTCCCTCAAAAAGAAACACTATTTTCGTATTTACACCGGGAATGGAGTCAGGGGTGTCCTTTCCTAACTATCTGTAGTAGTATGTAGTATCGGTTAGGAGTCGGAAGTAGGAAGTAGTAGTAGAGTCAGTCACAGTCTAGTAGTGATATCATTTCTATGGGCATTTTCATGTAGACAGAATGGCAGTTTAAAGTGAGTAGAATAAGGTGGACACTAGAGAACGGGCTCCCTCTAGTTAGAAGGCTTTCTTTTTGCCTTCTCTTTCGTGTTGCTAAGTAAAGGAAGTCCCATCCCGCAAGCCAAGCAAGGGGCCATGCGGTCACGCCGCCCCACTCTGAGAACTGAAGTCAGTCCCCCTTTCCTGTCGGTCGACATTTCAACTCAACGAATGAATACCTTCGGTCGGAAGAGCTGGAGTTATGGAACCTAGCTCCTGCCGTCCGGCCCACGATCAACAAGATAATGAATGAAGGCGGGGGAAGGGAAGGAAGTAAGATACGTACTAGCAACCCGAAGGCATCCTTGTTCTTTGTGTTCTTTGGCAGGACAGATGGGTACTGAGCTAAGGGGAAGCCTTTCAATCCAAGCAAGTAAAGGCGAAGCCTTTCTGCAAGCCAGTATCGCCACTACGATTGAGAGAACTTCCTCTTTCCGGAAAGAGGGGGAAACTCCCCCAGCCAAGACAGGCAAGACTCGATCCCTCCTAGGCCGGTGTCAAACCCTCCACCTAAGTTGATCAAAAAGCACACTGTGAGTACCACATGGGCACGCCGGGACACTGGACTGATAGATGCTACAACCTAAGGCACAAGATTCAAGACTTGATTGACCAGCACTTATTGGAATTCCAGGAAGGAGGAAGCAACCCCGTCATTACAAAGAATCCATCCCCTACGCGTGGAATCAACGAGACCGGACCATCCAACAGTGCAGACTAGCCCTCTTTTCCAAGAAGCTCAGACATTATCGGTTCATCAACATTTTTCTGCCGACTGGAAGTTAATAGCAGACGAAGACGAAGATGCATCGACAGACGCATACGCAAACACCGGGGAATCTCTCGTACTGTATCGATCGGTCATCCGTGAACTCTCGCATCTGTTTAGCGAATCGATTTTCTGTTTAGCTTAGCTCATCCCGCTTATCTTTCATCTCGGTTTATAGAAAACGTTCTTCATGGCCCTTTTTATTTTATTTGCTAAATCGCGAGTTTACGGGGGTCACGATAGGTCCCTTCAAATGCAAAAGGCCATTTATTGAAACTGGAATTCAATAAGTTAAGTATAGTACGCAAGGAAGGACCTATTTGAAAGGAAGGTAACGGCTGGCACATAGGGACATCAGTTTAAGCTCCCTCAATGGGTAGCTCATCTCATTGGCTAGCTAGTTCATATGGAATAGGTCTCTGGCTTGCTTCTGTCCCTAGTCAATTTTGGGCTGAAGCTGTTCTGACTGCCGTATATTTTTTGAACCGAATACCTTCCTCTGTCATCTCTGGTCTGTCTCTTTTTGAGAGAAGATTTTCTACCCCGCCTGACTATGAAGAGCTTCGAGTCTATCGGGAGAGGATGTGGTGGTAACCCCCGCAGTTTCGTCTAGAGCCGGGCGTCCAGCCGTGTAGGAAGACTCACCCTAGCCACTATAGCGACCCCACCCCCAACTCTAGCTGAGAAGCACCCTCCATCCACTTCTCCTTTTCCGTGTGCCCAAAAGCCCGCCCGCCCGGTTTATGAACCCCTTTCCGATTACCTCACCCAATCTCATGAGAAGCAAGCCCAGCAGGCCCTGCTTTAACCTGTCCCCAGACAGCCAGCCCTCACCAGGCTGCTGGCATTGCTAAATGCTCCGCCACGAAGCAAGCTCTCCCGAATACGACAGATGCGGAAGTGGCTAAAGAAGTCGGAGGAAGAAAGTAGTTGGGCAACTGTATACACGAGGGTACATTAGTATTCTGGGAATTGGCAACATTGACAGAAAGGGGAAGGGGTAGGAAAAAAGTTTTTTAGGTATAGCTATACTAAAGTAGTCGGCCTAACCTTCGGTTCCCGTAACCAAGTTTTTCTTTCTCACTCCTTATGTACTTTTTCTTACTTCATTCATACTCATACTTTTTTTCTTTTTCTGAAGTGTGGGGCAAACGGCGCCCTCTACTTCTACTTATAACTAAAGGCGAACAGCCGGCATTGCAAGCAAATAGAGAGCCCCCGCCCGTTTGAGCCGTTGCGAGCCGGAAAGCGGACCGGCAGTTTGAGTCGCGAAAGGGCCGCTTGCTTAATTATATTATTAATTATAATAATAATAGATATATAATATTCTATATCCATCTATAAACAATAAGAAAAAAAAATATATAAATAAAAAAAATCATTTTTTTTTATCCAATTGTTCATTCCTGGGAAAGGGAAGAAGCAGATAGAGCAAAGGCCTCCTCTTTCCGTCCGCTCTTCCCGAAGTGAGCGAATTGCATGTAGAGATCCGTAGGGGCTTATAGTTTAATTGGTTGAAACGTACCGCTCATAACGGTTATATTGTAGGTTCGAGCCCTACTAAGCCTACCACCCCCTTCTCTTCACCTGATACAAGGCAGTCGAAGTCCCCGCCACCCTGCAGATCTCAATCTAGCGACGGCACCTGGAACTGCTGCCGCTGCCCTTCGGGCACGCCTCCTACGCTTATCACTCACCTACGCTCTTGCAGCATGCCCCCTTCGGGCAAATACTCAATAAAGCTCCATACGATACGGGAAGGGAAGAGAGTTGGGACGGAGACGAATCCAAGCCAACGAGGTTACGAGCTAGAGTTGAGTTAGGATCTCCTGCTGCTAGGGCTGCTAAGGCTAGTTCCTACCTATTTGTAAAAAGAGAGTTAGAGCTAGGGCAAGGCTTCCTAGAGCAAAGCTATGTGCTATGAGGGTATGTGCGTCCTATGTGGAATGAAGTGAGCCGAGGTCGGCGAACGAATGAGAGGCTATGGAGCTAAGGCAGGGGTGGTTAAGTCAGCGCTAAGGGTAGCTAGGTCTTCTAAGGAAGCTAAGGGTCTAAGGCTAAGGATAAAAGCAAAGAGCTGCTGTTGCGGTCTCGTGTAAAGAGAAAAGAGCTAAGTAGTTAGACCCAAGGAGTGACCTTAAGGCTAGTTCCGAGTTACGGCTGCTAAGGAAGCTAAGTCAAGTATTGCCCGCTGGGCATATAGGCCAGTCAGAATCCTATTAGTGTAGTGAAACCATAATCCTTATCTGCTCAAGGAAGAGAAGAAAGACCCGCTTAAAGAAAGGAAGAAGAAACTGAAATCAATGAAGAACATTCTGATCAAATGTTCTTAAATAAAGGAAAAATCTTATTCTGTTAATGAATTGATCCCGGGTAGGCGAACGAATGAGAGTCTCGAGTGCCGCTAGTCTCCTGCTGTGCTGCTAGTTCAAGGTGAGTTCTAACTATGGTTATAGGTTATTTACTGCTAAGTTCAGGCTATCTATAGTTGTTTTCTGTTGCTAGGTTCTTCCGAGATCTTATGTCAGGTCTCTAATTGTAAATAGCGAACCAAACCAGGAGTGAGAGTTGGAGCTAGGCAGAGGAGAGTTAGGAGCTATAGTTGCGTCAGTGAAGAGTGAGGAGCTATGGCTTATAGGGAACGGGTAGTGACGTTATGCGGAAAGCTTTGCCTTACCTATGATTCTCCTTCCAGTTCCGATAAAGCATTGCCATTTTCAGAGGAAAGGACTTCACCTGCCTTCCCCCTCTGATTTATAACTTGTAGTCGACTTTCAGGAAATGTTCGGAACAAGGATAACAGAGCTAAAGCCGAGGTCTTGTCAGAGCCTGAGTGACGAGCTAGAGTTGGAGCTATGGATAGTGACTGCTATCTTTCTATATGCATTCCTAGTAGGGTAGCTACTACCGCTGTGTAAATAGAACCTCCTGCTGCTAGTTCTGCTGTTGCTAGTGCTAAGTAGTGACTTCCTGCATCGGTTAGTTCCTGCTGCTAAGGTTAGCTAAGTCAGGTAGTTATTGGAGCTAAGTCTCCCTTCTAAGGGTGCTACAGTATCTGGAACCCATAAAGTGGGACCGCTATCGACAAGCCATAGCTTCATCTTCCATATGCTTTCTCTTTTATATTCGTATAGCAGCCTGTCACCACCCGTTCGTTAACTTGTTTCCAGCGCTTCTTATTTTGGATCAGCAGGATCCTTACGTGGGAGTTATCTATGGGGGGGCATAGCTATGATTGATACGGCTTCCATTTCACTTCTTGACGCGGGACATAGAAAGATTTATGTGGCACTTTGGTACATGGAGACAGACACAGACTACTCTGGCTGGCTAGAAGCGACCTTGCTTTCAAGGAATCTTTCCTCCTCGAAAGACTGAATCGGACCCCTATTATATTATACTCGAGTAAGCTGTTCTTGCAGTGAATGAAGGAATGCCCTCTTAGGAGGACGACACATTAGGGATATAGTAAGCACCCTCTTGCTTTCACAGCCTATATGCGTATTCTGAAAGGGATGCTTCCGCCGCCGAGGAAGATTCCATACCATAGAGAATCCACTATTTGGACTAATTGTTCCATCAAAGACGAAATACGAACTTCCTCTTCCTTGAGAGGAGTGAACAAGACTTTACTGGCACACAAACTATAGCAATCTACATTTATTAGGCCCAAAAGGGGGCTTCGCCGCATCGGGGCTATGGGAGTCGAACCCAATCTTATTCCATCCAAGACCCCCCCGAATCAATGACGACTGAGCAAGAGGCTACCAATACGCTAATTACTGATTGCGAGATCCGCTATTGGCGTACTTCAAAGTCCTAACCGGATTACAGGAACTACAGCCAACTAGTAGACCTTACGCTCCTACCTCTTGCCAGGAGTCACTTCGCTTCACTGGTAGTTATGACCCTCTTATATAAGGAACGCAAGCATCCGGCTAAGAGGATAGTTACGGAAGTCAGGGGAAGTACTAACAATAAGACTCTCTTTCTCTACTAAGCTCTCCCCCTATCTGCCCAATCTAAGACATATTCATACCTGGTATAATCCCTTACAGGGAACAACAGCAAGATATAATGAAATCTATCTTGTTATAACAATACAGGAGATAGTATAGGACTGACTAAATATGCTTAACACAGGCAAAGCTTAGAAATGAAACTCATTGGGACAAGAGAGAACTTACTTAAAGAGCTAAGAGGAGATTAAGGATTACTCCTTACAGGCCTAAAGACCATTACTTAATTGAAGTCTCGTACAAGAACTTCAAATAGTTCATGCCAGTCCTAAAGACATAGACTCTTACTCACAGCCAGGATTCGGGGACTTCGAAGTACTCTCATTCAGAAGGGATTCAAATGGTAGCATCGAGTGCAGTGGATAGATAGCGCTTGCAATGTCGGTTGCCGCTCTATCTATTCTCTTAGTTCCATAGCCGCGCTTCCTACTAGTCGGATAGGAATAACAAGAATAATAACTACTAGCTACCCAGCTCTTGGCTTGGTAATGCACTCGGGCATAGATCCATTTTTGTACTAATACAAATGCGCACTATCAGGAGCATCTTCCCGCGAGTCTGCCTAGATATTAGGAAGTAGGGTCCTAGAAACCCGGATATACCCATCTTAGTTACGGGGGTAAGTACCTATGAAAAGATTCACTATTTCCCTCGGGGTTCTTTCTTCTTAAGTAGCTTTCCTGTAGGGTTGGCCTAGGGATCCGGTTTTTGGATGGGAATAAGTGACTCAGAAATGCACCACCTCTTAGCTCAGCTTGGATGAGCTGACCCTTCTCTTACAATACTGGGATTTCCGCTTTTGCTCTTGCATTCCATAATGGGAAGAACCTTTTCGTCTATTCTCTTCGGGGGATAGCAGCAACCTGCAGGCTCGAGAGACCTCAGCTAATTCAGAAGCCCTTCTTTCGGATTGCCTCAGCTACTGATACAGATGTTGGCTACTCACAGACGTTCTCATATCATACAGAATCTACTGGAAAGCTAGATGTTGGATGTACAGATTTAGTTGAATATTAATAAGTAGCAGGGTACCTGTTCTTGAGTCATATCTGCTGTCTCGACTATACACACTATTTTCCATCCAAAAAAATGTGACAATGAAGTCCAAGCTTCGCTAAACGATACTCAAGAGATTCACCCTCTCCTGGAACAAGATCTCTAGTAATAAAATCCTCAACTACCATAAAAAAAAGGAATGATTTGTGAAAGGGAGCGTTAAGTAAGGTCAGGAATCCTAAACATAAGTATGCCTTCGGGTCCCTCCGTGCCTCATCAGAATAGGCATACAATAATCTGGTAGTAAACAAGGGAATTTTTTTTTCCACTGGATAGGTAAGACTAAGTAGGGGCGAACGAGCTTCTCATATCAATACTCCCTCATGATCAGTTCGTTCGAAAGGTCGAGCAGCAGCCTAACTTGGAAAAGAAATCCTGTCCCTTGGTTTGGTTGTTCTGGCCTTGCCATCGAAAGCACGGTTTCAGAAATGCTTTAGTTACGCTCCGTGGGTTTCGCATGATTAGGATCAATCAGAACTCACCTGCCCTGGAAAGCAGATCTGCTGATGGTTAGGTGGTTAGCGAACATCGCCTTTCTTATCTATTTTATTTCACGCCCTGAGCCTGAGCTAACTCATTTCTCTTTCGACTGGAACTCCTTAATCAGTTAATCCGGAAGTGACTTCGATACCTTTCCAAGAATCAGGATCCGCCTTACTTAAGCCCCGACTTCGCTACACTTGCTTCTAGAAGGAAGTTCCCAGCCGAAGGCCCAGGTCCTAGTACTACCTCTTAGATACGATACCGCCAAAGGAAAGCAGTCTAGCAGTCAAGTCACGAAGAAAGTCACACCGCTACCGCTACTTTATGCTTACCATGCCTAGCTCCACGCTAATGAAGTCACTTGGTCCTTACCAGAGTAGAGACTCCGCCTAGGGAGTTGCCCACCCTATCTCTATTCTATCTCTTTCACCGAAACCAAGGTAAACCGAAACCCAGACATAGAACTCCGTGAACGGGATCCACTACTTCTTTATTTATGATACCAGCAAATTCAACTGAAACTGATTCCACTTGAGAGCGGCATCCATCCCCGTGGTTATTTCGACAAGAAGGTATTTAAATTCTATAGCACCGTCTTCTTCCCTAAAATCTGAAAGGGATTGTGAACAAGAAAGGAAGTTAGGCCTTTTCCTAAAGCCCCAACCACCAAGAGCTGATTCTCGGCTTGGCTACGCTATTCTATTAAGGTTTCGCATCTCTCAAGCCGGCTACTGACTTGGCTTCGTTCACTCAAAAAGAATGGAATCCGGATCCGTAAGTGACTTCGATAGGCTAGCCTTTGGGCTTTTAGTTAAGACTTCTTTTCTTCCTTACCTTATAGAGCTTTGTCTGATAGGGAATTTTCTGCTCGCTACGCCCCTGCCCCAAGCCAAAATTGCTTGAATAGCTTGATCTAACCGAAGGAGCTCTAATGGAAGAATTATATTAATATGGAATTTCCTGGTATGAGCTTAAAAAGCATTCCCCTGGAGCCTGAACCACGTGAAAGCTAGCCCTCCTCAATCCCAGTCGCATTCGATCTAGAATTCTTCTTCCCCAGTGATGTCACCCTCGGCGGAACTACCTTAATGGAATTCCGGCTTCGCTAAAAGCACCTGGGCTATGCCTCGAACTCTCTTAACTGGCCTGGGGGTTAACTAAGAACTATATATTCTCCGCATCAAGGAAAAGAGCAGAGATCTTTGTTGAAGACAGCACGGCAATGCGCAATCGCTAAACAAGACCACAAAAGCTATATCACAAAGATCAGTCTAACTAATCGGCCTAAGGCTTCTAGAGACAATTCCTATCTCGCCAAACTAAAGGAAAGGAGAAGAGCCTATTCTATTTCTATTCCGAAAGATCTGATTCTATACCACTAAGCCATTCGAACTTCCTGGCTAACACGAGGAATGGAAGAACAGCTTATTCGTATTAAACAGATCCATCTTATCAAAGAGCATTTACCCTTGCGCTGGGTCTTTCTCGCCTTGGCCTTTTGCCTGTGAAATTCAAACATTGCTTTTCCCTCACTCCTTGAACAAGAGTTTACAGCTGACCCAGAGCTAGCCACACCTCCGAAAGACTCCATCACTTGAAACTTTTTTATTCACACCGAAGAGCTAGTGCGCAACTAGTGCCCAATGAAGACCCAAGCAATGCATCGAGAAGGCGAAAGAGAGAAGCCAGGAAAGCCCTATCTCTATCTCTTCCTGACAAGGGGAAGGAGTCCGTTCATGGTATAATAAGGCCTATTCTTTCAGAGCGGAAGAGAAAAGCTTCAATTGGTCTTTTCGAGACGAGACTTCTTCCTCTTAGGGGAGAAGAAAGACAAGAAAGAGGAGACTATTTCAACAAGGCTACGAGTTCTGGCATACTTTACTTTAGATTGGATGTCGTACTTGACTTTATAAAGGACGTCCTACTTGACTTCTATTTAATATTTCACCGAACCCTACTTCACTCAATCAATCTCCTAATCTTAATCCTACCGCCCTTACTACAACTAAACCACCAACAGCGGGAGAGCCGACATTACTATAGAATGATAGATGTGCAGCGCATTCTGTAAGGCTAACAACTCATTCTTCAGCAACTCATTCTCTAACAGGAAAAGCAAAGACCTCATCTACCGCATCAACAGGTAATCCCGATCCCGCATTTGAGAAAGTTTAGCTATGCCCACAGCTCTTTCAAAGGAAAGCAGTCTTTTCAAGAAGAAAGTCACAGTCACACCGCTAATAGGCGGAAGAAGAGATTCCCAGCTACTGACTCTAATAAGACTCATAGCCGTACCGCAGAAGGTCAAAGAGTAAGAACTCGCTTTCGAGCTAACCTTACATGGAGCTGCCTGCCAACAAGCAACAAGAGTTCTCATTCACGGCTAACTAAGCATTCGTTCCCTGTCGACAACAGTGTCTTTTCCTTTCTTCCCTTCTACCCCGCTCATCCGCTTGTCAATTCTTGGTGTAATACTCACTCCATCCTCTATATTATAGAACCTACTTTAATCTCGAAATGCTAATCTCCACGTCAACCTTAGTTACACCAGATTCTCACTACACTACTGCAGAGGACTTCAACAATTCACTTTACATCGTCCGAGAGAGGCCGAGAAAAAGAAGTTCCAGAGGCATCTTCCATTCATATCGATTTTGGATCCTACCCTTTTTTCCCTTTCGTTCGATCCCTTTCGGTATGTATGTACATTAGTATATGATAGAGTCTCAATATAGCTATAACTCTTCTTTTGTACCAATGGAATCGAAGAATCAAATTTCTTGGAACGGGGTCAGTCTCACACCCTGAAAAGGTAGCTCCCATTGATTTAAAGATCCATAGAACCAACCTAATCCTATAGGCGCATTTATGAAAACCGAACATACATAAAAGTATAAACCACCACATATTCTCTTATCCATCCTGTTTCTATAGAATGAGCACTGTAAACTATCTGCTTCAAAAAAGAGAGTTGTAAGAATGAAACTTATGCGCACCTTGCACTCAAGTGCTAACTAGAATCATAGATATCCTTACTTTCTTTCTCACGAAAGTCATCCGCTTGTCAATTCTTGGTGTAATACTCACTCGTCTCGTAAATAAATGATTGGTGTCAGAATGATTCTCACTACTCCTATATAAGAGGACGCCTAGGTATCTGGATCAAGGTCTTTCTGGGGTGGATCTTCCGGCCCATACATATGATTATAGTCGGTTTGTTCCTTCTCGTCGAAGTCCATGGAAGTTGTTTTTGGGTAAAAGAAGGTGTACGGTGGAGAGTATGATCCCACTTTCCTGCGTATGCAGCCCCAAAGGGAGGCTATCACTCTTTGTTCATCTAGCAGCATTATTTCAGAATTCATCTTCTCGTCCTTTGTGAGGACGATTATGGGTGGAATGCTATTTAAGTTATATAATAAGCCTTCCACCTCATTCATATGATCCCCGTCCATAATAATCAATTCTATATTGTCATGCAGGGACATAGCAATAAGAGCTTCTAGTTCTCCTTTCTTGCTATTGGTGATAAAGAATACCCGAAAGATACGAGAAAGTAGTTCACTGAAGATGTATTTTACATCATCCGGAAGAACATACATATAGATGTTAATTCCCCCTTTTGGGCATCCAAAGACGAGCCATAAAGCAATCCAATCAAAGAGGTAAGAAAGATCCCCGAGTTCCTTAGCGGAATATTCCCACGGTTCACCATGCAGTAACAGATAGTCTTCAAAGCGTTCGCCCAGTGTTTTATGTTTGATAAAGGAAGATGGTATAAGTATAGGTAAAGAATAATAGTATTGGACACGTATAAACGAAAGAGGTGAGAATTTTTTGACTAATGACACGATACGACTTATTATAGCGTTCACATTTGACCCTAAAGGCCTACTACTCCTACTCCTCCTACTGCTGCTTCTCCTTCATCGTCGTTGGTCCTTCTTTCACTAATAAGCATGGTGTCTTCAATGCTTCTTTCTTGTGGGGCGGCAACTAAAGAGGTAGCGAGCCCAACTAAACCATGCCGCAGGAATCTCTTTTGAGTTCTGGATGGAGTGGTTGTTATACGAGTTAAGCATAGGTTTCCCTTCGCTAGCTTGTCAAAGTTGGAGCTGCGGGCATTCTTTCTTCTTATTAGTAAGAGAACGAAAGTCATAAACGATTAGCTTGAACACCCGACCTCAGGGCCTTCAATTGGTCCTTTCGAACTCAAATTACAGAAATATCTGTTAGGTTCTTAGTAGCATCGACACCATTAACTACTGCTTCTGTGTGTAACCCCCACCAATTAGCTTTGCTCGGTATTGTGAACGCACTAGCTAGGGGACCCCTCCCTATTCTCCTAAAAAGTTCCTAGCTTTCGTTTTCATGCTGGGACTCTCTCGAGAAAGCGAATAGATGAAGTGGGAGAGAGTAGCTTGCTACTAGTAGTCGTCTTGGTATTGGATCCATCCGTTCTTCTTTCGGTACTCCTACGGGCAGTAACAACTAACAGCTGTGATAGAGGCAACCTCACAAACGATATAATATATTACTAGTAAGCTAGCATCTAACCGAAATCGCGTTACGGAATGAATCGAGGAATTAAAGATCACCGACGTGGAGACAAAATCCTGTGGATTTCCCCAATGAATTCATCCATTTTCTTCTTGTGAAGGCGTTCAGCTTTGGATCTTTGAAGATCTATCTTCATGAGAAGCAGATTTATGCACCTTTTATTACTAAAAGTATTACCAGTACCATTAGTATTAGTATTAGCATTATCTTTCTTCTCATTACCAGTAGCATTATCTTTCTTTTCATTACCAGTAGCATTATTATTAGCATCTATACCATGACGAAACAATTCATTTAATGAATACATAGCTCTTTCCTTTGTACATCCCCCCTATTTTTTGCCCTATCACTATAGGTTATTCCCAACCCATTTTCCAATTCTTCTCTGAACTTTTTTTCTCAATCTTTGGAGAATGCGGCGTTGTATTATTGTAAGTTTCAAACTTAAGTATAAAAGAGAACTCAAATAGATCGAATTTAGTATTGGTGAACATAATCTCTGCGCATCAATCAGCCTTCACTCCACCCTTCAATCCAAGGTATTAGGGGAGTCTACTTCGCCCACGCTTGGGTCATATATTGGAACAAGGACTGTACGCGGGTTGCCTTCTCCTACCTTCTTTCGGATGAAATTCCATATCGTAGCCAGAACTCGTTCCTCCTTTAGGCCTGGTATTACAGTGTGTTCCTCAGGTCCGTCTTCGGTCGACAGCAGGAGCAAAGGCACTTTATGACGGAATAAAACGAACCAATGATGTAAATGATTCATCCTATCTCGATCTATAATACAGAGCTCCACCTGGTCGGCATAAGGGCTATCTAAGATCTCCGGAATTTTAGATCTATTCCGAGTTGCTATAAAGATCATTCTGATCACAGGAGAAAGAAATGAAACCAATAAATCCTTTTGTTCGTGTGGGATGGACACTTTCTTATAAAATCGGTCTACTCCTATTGGTCGCCCGTACACGAAAGCACCCGCAAGCCAGTCGAAAACGTAATATACATTGCCAAGTTCCTCCTCGGTATATGGCGAGGGGTTCCCGCGATCTGACAAATATTTCACAAAGCGCTGTCCCAGAGTTTCTGGGGTATGATAGGGTGTTGTTATGTGAGAATAGGGGGTTTCATTACCTGAGCCTCTAATCATGGATACAACTTTTGACTTTATCATGCGGATTCGAACTTTGTTTTAGAAAGAGATTATTATCTAAGTGCTTATTTGTCAGTGCTTGGCCGAGGTATACCCTCTTTTGGGCCCTAGACTGATATTAGTACATAACCTATTTTTGCTGTCTTCAATAACAGTTCAGATTGAAGTCAGAGATGCACTTGATTAACGAACTTACAGCCTTCAGTCCACCCTTCAATCCAAGGTAGGGCGAGCAGAGCGTAAGAGTTAGCTCTCCCAGTTACAGGATATAGGGCTTTTTTCCAATCCTCTTAGGAATCGACTAGCAGCAGCTCAAGATAGTCACCACACGAACCTTTAATAAAATAAAGGGACGACTCACCAGACTCGAACTGGTAGATAGGAGAATAGGCCCAAAATATACCATATATGCCTATATACCATCTCTTCCGTCAAGAGGAGTCGCTTGGTTACGCAGTTTGGTCGACCAGGGCTAAGCCAACCTACGTCTGCGGGTATTACAATACCATATTAGTTATCTTTTTAATTCCAAAAGTTATCCAAGTCTTTTTTTTGTAAGAGTAGACTGCTCTTCAGTATTCAAAATAAGAACAAAGATAGCCGCGGGAAGAGACCGATTCGGAAAGAGTTAGAATAATTATTATTGAACCCATCAAGACAGACAGGGCTTTGACCTTATTGGGATTGGGTTTGATCCCGAGAGGGTCAAAGCTTTCTATCTCTGGTGGTTCAAAGAGACTCCTCGCCGTCTTATTTAATGGTTCTCCGCAGTCACATGGGGATGTTATGTAATGTGTACTACACATTTTATTAATAAACGTATCTTTCAGTACTCGAACAATTATCTCCAGATCGGGGGAACAAAGAGCAGCAGGTTTTTCCAACAGTTGCTCTGGTGCAGAAACCCACCAAACGGAGAACCCTATCAATAAACATGTTAGAAGAACAAATCTTAGATCATTCAAGTAGGAGTAAATAAGTGCTTCCGATAACCGGAGTCCCTTTATACGCGAAACTCCTTCGGTTAAAGCAACAGCCAAACCCTGCTTGGGGGGTCTTAGAACTTTACATACTTCTGGGATAACGAAAGATAGTTGATTAGGATTAGCAGAGTACGCCAACCAAGGTCCAACAGAATAGAGAAGCCGGTCTTCCTTTTTTACGGGGAGGATACCAGTTAGAGGATATGATGATGTTTTCGTAACTTCCCGTACCCATACAGGAACGCTATTAAGAATACGAACAGAAGTACTGGGTGGTATAGATGAGATGGGAATACCCCTGAAAAAGGGTTTCTTAGATGTGAATCTATCAAAAATGAAATACATTTGAATATAGGAATAAAATAAGAGAAATTCAAAAGATAAATTTAGAAGAAGCCTAAACTGTGAGATGAGAGGTTGCTACAGCATTGAGTAGGATTCCGATCACGATTGATGTAACTGATATTGCTAAAGCAGTGGTTCTCCCTTGTCTTCTCATCGGCTCAGTGGTTATCCCACTTTTCTGTTGAAATTCTTCAGCAATCATGTTATGAACAGGATCCTGGGTGCAAGTGCAGATGTTCCCATCATCCATATTTAGTATTTCACACCCTTGATGCATTATTATTTGTTTAAACAACTTTATCTTATTTGGATCTAAGATAAGGTTTGGTTCCACTTCTAAGAGGTGGTGTGGTGCTAGTTCCCAGAAGGCAATCCACCCTAAGAATAAGGAGATGCTTAACATTAGTTCTAGTGAATTCTTGTATTGAGAATTCATGAGATCAGAAATCCAATAATGAAACATGTCGGCGAGCCCCCTGTCTGGCTTTTTGCACAAGTTTTTTGGTTTGGTTATTGTGAAAAAAATCCTTCCGGGGATCCATCGCGTTTGCATTGCTAGGAGAGCTTGATATAAGGTTCCAGACGCCCAGCATTTTATGGGTGTAAAATATTTCTTTAGCAACTGAATAGCTTCAAACCTCTCGCTTTCCTTCTTTAGGGCGGTCCCCTTCCATTTACTCTGCACCCACTCCAGTCGTACGCTCCTTGCCATATGTATCATATTTAGTTTACCATCATCTATACAATATATATTCCTTCTAATGAGAGCTGCCATATCTTTACCAGGAAGAATTCGAACCATGATTTGACTTTTACTACTAAACAGTTACATGATCAAAGAGGGGCACCCAGTAGAAGCGGGGCTTATATATTTATATCGAGCAGATTGTGGATGGTTAGACTGACTGCTAACTCTCGTTATACTCTTAGGCTGTCCTAAGTTAGCTTTCAGGAAGTTAAGAAAGAGGAGTATTATTGTTGATAGCTTCCGTTCACCAGTAGGACAGGCTCGAGAGCTTGTAAGTCAAGAAGCAGTTTTTTCCTTCCATTCTTCTAAAAAGAGATTAATTGTCTTTATAGAATAATAGTGTTATCACAGCTGCAGCAGCCAGAGTCATAGCCAGCACCCTTACGTCCATATGACTTGCTCCGCTTTCTTTCTCAAGGAGACCTTTTCTTATTATCTTCTCTTCCGGTTCCTTATCATATAATCCTAGTGGATCGAATGGTGGTGGCTCCGATGTTAGTGAAGATGATTCAAGTCCCAGCAGCGCTGTTGCATACCTGATATACTCCCCAATCTGAGCTAAGGATTCTTTGCACACCTTTATGTATTCAGTGTTTAAGATGTCGATGGGGTTTTGCATATTGATTAACAACCCCAGAGGAATACTGTTCCACCACACAAGGAGTCCTAATGTCATTGCCGTTACGACCATCTTCTTTTTCTGTAGAAACAATAGCAATAAAAGAATCCTATCTGGATCCCACATAGGAGTTATGATTTCATAGGCCTTTTTCATTTGTTCTTTATTAAAGATAGCCATCTGCTTTAGCATGGCTGTAGTCTGCCACTTGCTTCGAATCCACTCAGACCTTGAGATTCTACCCATTACAATCGTTTTTTCATCTATTAATTTGTCAATTATGCCACTATTATTGTTATACTTTACAGTCGATATAAGCGTCTCTCTATTGTTTTGAATTCTAGGAAGTGTATTTTTTTTTAAGTTAATTATTTTCATCTTTCTTTACCTATATTTGATTCAATCAATTGAATTTGACCATCTTGGCAGACACTAACTAGACCGCCATAACAAAGAAGAGGGGGGTCTCCAGGGCCGATAGAATGTATTTCACCCACCAATTTGAGATAAGAAAATAAAGCTAGAAGGTTATCTTCGAACAACTCGCTTTCCGATTCCAAGAGCTTTCCTTGATTACTTTCATCAGTACATGGGAATGATACAATAACTTCATTTATATACCTACTATAGTTTAATCCCGGAAATTCACGAGGAAACTCCTTATCCAACTCGGTTAAGACTAAATTGAGTAGTACATTTGTTAGAACTCCTGTGGGTGGTATAGCACATCCTATCTCGTGAGTTACATCTATTCCACATTCATTCTTGATAGGTAAATAAAGGAATTTACCGACTAATTCAATAATAGCCCGATCCTTAACTATATTTGACAGATGCCACAGAAGACCCTCTCTATTAATAGTATGAATTGATTTTATCAGGTCGAATTTATAAAGTGTTAAGACTTTTCCTTTATCACAGACTGAACGATAATAATCATTCATAGGTGTTCGCAAGCCAAAGGAATTATCCATGAGATAGTTGATCCTGTTAAAATGACGGGTTAACATAAAACCGACCCCCTGTAGCACAATGTGGTCTTCGGGTGTAGGCCTGACAACCATATAGCGATACGGATCACCAAGGTAAGTAAATACGAGGGAGCTTTTAGCATCCACAGCACGGGTGAAGGTTTCAGCTAAAAGCGGCGATAGGGTGTATCTTCCATCCTTGATGCTTTTCTTAATTTCACTGACTTTATCTTAAGCAAAGAGAAATTATAGTTCCCGATGGTTGGTCGACGTATGAAATTCTGGAGCAGCTTGTTGTCAACGATGACAATTTGTTTCGGAATCCATCCTTTTTATTAGATATGATTAACGATCTTTCTGTTTCGCAAAATCCTTGTTGGTTTGAAGCAGCCGTAGATTCTATTCTATTAATACTTTGAATTAGGCCTAGGCCTTTATTATGCAAAAGAAAACAAAAAATTCGGTCCGGCTGTCGGGATCCTCCTCCCGTCCCCTATTCCCCCAAGTCGATTCGATGAACATGCTACCTCTTAACGGAGGGCCCCCGTTAAGTAGTTTTTCGCTGAATAAATGAGAGAGAGAGGGCGGGTGGGTCTCTTCTCATTGGGCCCGCTTGGATTATTTGGTGGCGCACGCCAGTGAGGTTTTCTTTCCTTGTTGGGTGTAGCGGGTATCTCGATGTCAAGTCAAGGCAGGGAATGGAATGTTTTGAGGCTAATAGGGCCTTTGGTGCCTTGCGAAGAGACATCTTTGAGTCTAATAACCATAGTATGGGAGGGGTCCTTAGATATTCTTTGACGCCTAGAGATGGGTTGGGAGATCCATTTTCGTTCCCGGTTGGAAAGATCTGCTTGGTCCTGCTCATCTCAAAAGGCTGGAGGAGATTATAGAAGCCTAGGTTTGGGGGATGGATACTCCGATTGGGATAGAAGATTCAAGGTTGGGCCATTTCTTCTTATTGAATGCGGGGAAAGAAGGATGGAGATTCTCCCACCGGGGAAGGCTAGAGGATGAAAGTCTTAAGGAGAAGGAAGCTATTGATCTCCAAGGGAGAAGCCCGAAAAAGATGAGTTCTCATCAGCAGCCCACCAAGAGGGGACTATCTTCAGTCGATATCCTCTGCCTTAAGATTGACCAAAAGAAGGAGATTGAAGTGGAAAAGAGAGGGTCCTCCCTCCCAACCCTTCGAGATCTTCTTTCAGAGAATACGAGACTGGAATAGAAGATAAGGAAAGAAGCCATCAAAGGAAGGAAAAGAGAAGCCTGGCCTCTTCGACTGCTACATCATCATTGCTGGGCGCAGCATCGGACTACCGCCCATTCAAAGCCGAAATGCCCTTCATTTCTTTAATCAGGAGTTAAGACTAGCATCGGACAGTCTGCGAAAAGAGACGATCTTCCCCTTTTTTGACTTAGATTCTTTTACGGGATCAAAGAACTTCTCAATCCGACGCAGAAGGAAGGATTCAATAAACTTCTTTTTATCCCCTGTCGAGGACTCTTCAATCAATCGCCTTCTCTTTTAAGTCGTTAACTCCTTCCCCGTGTTGGTTGGCTGTGAGCTCCAGATGCTGGATTGCTTGATCGAATCGACATTCCTCTACGCAACATAGGAGAATCAGTTGAAGCTTTGCTGCTTGCATGACGTATATATTTATATATATATATCACTCGAATTCACTGACAAAGCGTCTGTCAGCACCGGTGACAAAAAAGCAATTTATTTCTGATCAGGTTGGGGTTGGTGTTCAGTGCCAATCTCTCTTTGTTCATTCAACCAGACGTAGCTAGAGATTGAGTGCGAACAGCAAACTAGCTGACTACGCCTTCAGTCAATATAGCAAGTCAAGTGGCTCAGGCCCGTAAAGCACATTTCGATGATGCAGGGTAGGATTCCGTCTGAGCCCAAGATTTGATGAGACGGATCTTGTAGTCTGCTAGCTAGCTCTTTCTATCTGTAGTGCTCGAGGTTTGGGTGCTCGAAGCAAGGGAGGAATTGTTGATGTCTTGGTCATACTAGACTGATACGTAACCAAACTCCCTAACTTCACATTGGGGGAAGAATATTCGTTGTCCGAGCATAGTTTCCCTCATAACTGGCAAGAAGCGGTTCAACTTGGTTATGTGACCACAAAAGGGTATGGATTTCCTGTCTAGCTCTTCGAATTGAGAACAAGAAGACGGAACCAATAGACTCATCTAAGGTTTCTGGTCGAACTGCACTAACTATGAGAGTATGAATTGGACAACACAGCACGTCACCCGCAGATTGAAGAGTCTTCTGCACCACTTGCACTCCCATAGGGAGAGGGGTTGCTCTTGTGTTTGTTCACGTTCCAGCTCATTCTAATTCCAAGAAGAAAAATTCAACCCGGAATGGGGAAAGAGTGTTTGCTAACAGAATAGCACTAGAATTTCACTGAACTGCTGTTCATATGATCAGATTCCGATGAGAACATGAATTCGACTGACAGGCAACAGTCCCTCAATCAAGGCTTTCCTCATCGGCTGAAAGAACTAACCCGAGTATTGAGGGGAGGAATGAGATCATGACCCGACTCCAATCGATCGAATTTCAGAGATCACGTCATCGACGGAAGAGGCATGCACGAGGAGAAAGAGATCCACTGAAGGCGGGGGACCGGGTGCCTTCTTTATCTCGGGTACCGACTCAAGAGCAATTGAAGCATGGGTGGATTCAAGCAAGACTCCCCCATCTGGCTAATGAGCGACCAACTCCTCAGCTGACTAAAAGGGTAGGGTATCCGTTTGCGGCAACGAATTCAATCAATATCAAGACAAGCATACCTCTTTTTTTAACCTAACAAGCCTGATGAGGCGACAGGAGCAAGACTCGAACTTAAAGCCTGCTCTTCTCCTTTCGTTCTCTTCTTTCTTTTGAATCTTTCTTGCCTCATTCGGGTCCTCCAGTAAGGGGGGTAAAGTAGCGTCTACTAGCACAGGAAGTCGCGATCCAACCGCAGGTTGGTTTCACGCACTTAGTCGTCCCGTAAGAAGCTGCTGCTTGGCTAACCCGCTCGCTGCTGCAGTGCTCAGTGTCGGTCATGTATCCTGTGTGGGCTCAGAGTTCCCCCTCCGGGGGTAGGTGCCCTCTGATCCCGCTCGGGGTTTATTCCCTTCGCTCGCAGCCCACTTGAACAATCAGCAGGCAGATTTATCGTAGAATGAAGATCCAGCTTGACTCTAAGGACGAGGCAACTCAAAATGGGTGTTAGCGACTCCGATTTTGATGATCGTATACGATTGACCACGCCTTCGCCGCAGGCGGGTGCAAACCGTCGGGTATCATGTACGGCTGCCCGCGAGAGCCTTGACAAAATAAAAGTATGTTTGATTTGATAAGGCGTTGGTTCGGTCGGTCGAGGTCGCTCTTCGCGAAAAAGAACGTACGGCACGGACATTTAGCGTAGATAAGGAGCGCGGCGATCGGCAGTGAGGTGAGGCGAACGACGAAGAGCTAGTGAGTGGGTAAGACAAGGTGTAGCGCAGTCTGGTCAGCGCATCTGTTTAGGTTCGAATCCTTTCACCTTGGTGTGGCGAATTGTAAGAAAAAGATTAGTTCACTATGTGGGAAATTTCATCTATTTGGATCAGTTTCGTACTCAGTTTACTAGTGTCTGTTATCTTACTCAGTGTTACGTTTCTATTGGGTTCATCAAATAGTTCTATATATCCTCTTTTCCAAAGAAGAGGCATTCCTTTCCTCTTCCTGGCCGCTATAGTTTTGTTTTTTTATCTTTTAGGATTTATTGATTTATTTCAAATAACACTTTCCAAGGTGGGGCTTATTTTGGGGGGGCGCGCCCTCTCTTTCTTTTTGATAAAGATGGGCTGCGCCGGGGGTCTTAGCTTGGCGATGGTTTTTGCCATAAGAGGCCTCCTAACTGCCGAAGCCGCGCCTCCTCTCGTGCATCATATGTTGCCTGGAGACGGTTCCGGCGCTTCGAGCTCAAACCCTCGGGCTAACATTGATCTCAATCTGCCACCGCGGGAAGAAGTGGAAGTTC